ATGGCTATTACAAGAATGGCAAATCCTTACGGACACCCTAATATTCTTGTAGAATTTATAGCCGGACAATTAAAAAATAGAGTGTCATTCCGCAAAGCAATGAAAAAAGCTATTGAATTAACTGAACGGGCAGGTACAAAAGGGATTCAAATACAAATTGCAGGGCGTATCGACGGAAAAGAAATTGCACGTGTCGAATGGATCAGAGAAGGTAGGGTGCCGCTACAAACCATTAGGGCTAAAATTGATTACTGTTCCTATACAGTTCGAACTATCTATGGGGCTTTAGGTATCAAAATTTGGATATTTGTAGACGAGTAATAATAAGCTTTTACTTGACTTATCTTTAGTTTAGGTATATCGGGCAATATAACAAAAAAAATTCTTTCATTCTTTTTTTGTCTCTTAAATCAAAACAAATAATTCTATAAGGTTGAATAAAAATTCCATTAATCATTTGATTCGATATAATTGCTATGCTTAGTGTGTGACTCGTTGGTTTTTTTAGGATTAGATTCAAAAAAAAAATAGACCAACCCATAGTATGAACTAATAACCAACTCATCGTTTCGCATTATCTGGATATAAAGAACCAGTCGATATATGATATATTGGTCATATCATTGTAGCAACTGAAATCTTTTTTGGATAAAAAAACCAATTTGTTTCTGAGTTGTGAAACAATAAAAGTAAAGTATATGGATAAATGGAAAGATGAGAGAAAGAAAGAAAAAAAAATAAAAAAATATATGATATAGAATTCCAATATGTAAGGTAAGGTGGATGATTCATCTCATAAAGGGAAATGTAATAAAGCATTAATACTAATTGATCCCTAAATTAAACAAAATCGTTCTTATAGAACAAAAAATCAAGAGCCCTGAGTCAATAAAGACTGAGAGTATTGACTTAATAACAAATTTCATTAGGGGTTCCGTTGTAGAATCCAGACCTAAACATTAATCGCGAAGCGATGGGAACGACAGAACCCGTGATTGCATAAGATTCTATTGAAAATGAATCCTAATGGTTCATTGGGTAGGATGGCGGAATGAACTAGGGACGAATTCATGTATTCTGAAAAGTCATGCCATGAACTAATCCGATAAACTGAATATTAAATTAGAGTAAATATTCGCCCGCGAAAATTTTGATTTCAAAATTGTAGTCGATCCAATATGATAATAAAAGGCAAAACAAACTAAAGGTTTGTTATAACCTTATAATAAATTTATAATAAATAATAAAACAAAATTTTTTATATTTTAGAAATATAAATCGAATACATATTTAGTTATATCTCAAAAAAGATATATCAATTTATAATAGATTATCAAAGACTCTCATGATTCAATATATTGTTTCAATATATTATTCATTCAATACATGTATATTATTTTATAATCGTTAATCATTTCGTTCGCGAGGAGCTGGATGAGAAGAAAATCTCATGTCCAGTTCTGTAGTAGAGATGGAAGTAATAAAGAACCATCAACTATAACCCCAAAAGAACCCGATTCCGTAAACACCATAGAGGAAGAATGAAAGGAATATCTTATCGAGGTAATCGTATTTGCTTCGGTAGATATGCCCTTCAAGCGCTTGAACCTGCTTGGATCACATCTAGACAAATAGAAGCAGGGCGACGAGCAATGACACGAAACGCACGCCGCGGCGGAAAGATATGGGTACGTATATTTCCAGACAAACCAATTACAGTAAGACCTACAGAAACACGTATGGGTTCAGGAAAAGGATCTCCCGAATATTGGGTAGCTGTCGTTAAACCAGGTAGAATACTTTATGAAATGAGTGGAGTACCAGAAAATATAGCCAGAAAAGCTATTGCAATAGCGGTATCCAAAATGCCTATACGAACTCAATTTATTATTTCAGGATAGGAATGTAGAACCAAAAGAAAGAGGTTTTTCGGATGAAAAAAAAACAATTGCAGGTTTCTTTTTTTGTTTTGAATAAACAATATTTCTTTTTTTTTTTACTTAGCCCTTTGCCTTTGCATTGAAAAAACAGATAAAAAATGATATGATTCAACCTCAAACCCATTTGAATGTAGCGGATAACAGCGGAGCCAGAAAATTGATGTGTATTCGAATCATAGGAGCTAGTAATCGACGATATGCTAAGATTGGTGACGTTGTTGTTGCTGTAATAAAGGAAGCAATACCAAATACACCGTTAGAAAGATCAGAAGTGATCAGAGCCGTAATTGTACGTACTTGTAAAGAACTCAAACGCGACAACGGTATGATAATACGATATGATGACAATGCTGCGGTTGTTATTGATCAAGAAGGAAATCCAAAAGGAACTCGAATTTTTGGCGCAATCGCCCGGGAATTAAGACAATTAAATTTCACTAAAATAGTTTCGTTAGCACCTGAAGTATTATAAGATCAAACTAAGATCAAACCATATATAGAGCTTATAGTATTTGAATGAAATTGATTAAGATTAATTAGGAAATTGTTTGTGTCTCACGTATATGCCTTTACTATTTCATAAATATTTAATAATTCAGAAAAAAAAAAGAGCATGTTGATTATATCAAAATTTGGAGACAACAAAAATCTTAGTTTATTATGAGTAAAGACACTATTGCTAACATACTAACTTCTATACGAAATGCTGACATGAATAAAAAAAGAACAGTTCGAATACCATATACTAACATCACTGAAAACATTCTTAAAATCCTTTTACGAGAAGGTTTTATTGAAAACATTAGGAAACATCAGGAAAGCAACAATTTTTTTTTGGTTTTAACCCTACGGCATAGAAAGAAAAGGAATAGGAAAGGACCAGATAAAACTGTTTTAAATTTAAAACGGATCAGTCGACCCGGTCTACGAATCTATTCTAACTATCAACGAATCCCAAGAATTTTAGGCGGGATGGGAATTGTAATTCTTTCTACTTCTCGGGGTATAATGACAGACAGAGAAGCTCGACTAGAAGGAATCGGTGGAGAAATTTTGTGCTATATATGGTAATCTTTTCGGATATCCGAATTATATATGGAACTTTCGTATTTGTGAAAAAAGAGAAAGGCTAGGTTTCTAATATTACACCTCCCACATTAGTTGATACCTCAAGTGAAAGAACAAAAAAGGATTCATTAAAGTTTAATTTATGAATCACTTCCCAAGGGTATTAGCGATTAGGTGATTTTCTCAATTTCAACATTCATTTCGTGGAGATACAATTCGAAATTAAAAATTTCAAGAAACTTATTTTCTTCCAATAAAGAGATTCAGAATTAAGTTAAGGAATGACAAATATGAAAATAAGGGCCTCCGTCCGTAAAATTTGTGAAAAATGTCGACTGATCCGTAGGCGAGGACGAATTATAGTAATTTGTTCCAACCCAAGACATAAACAAAGACAAGGATAAATAATTTTTAGAAAAAAAAGAGGGGGGAGGGAATTCCATAAATCTAAAGGACCCAATGTCCAACTAAAAACTAAATACTAAATAAAAATAAATGAAAGGATCTGTTTTGACATCAAATGGATATATCCATATATCTCTGGCTTAGATTTATGAGATGACAAAATATGGCAAAACCTCTACCAAGAATTGGTTTACGTAAGAATAGACATATGGGTTCACGTAAAAATGTACGTAGAATACCAAAAGGAGTTATTCATGTTCAAGCAAGTTTCAACAATACTATTGTGACTGTTACAGATGTACGGGGGCGGGTAATTTCTTGGTCCTCCGCCGGTACTTGTGGATTCAAGGGTACAAGAAGGGGGACACCCTTTGCCGCTCAAACCGCAGCAGGAAATGCTATTGGGACAGTAGTGGATCAAGGTATGCAACGAGCAGAAGTCATGATAAAAGGCCCCGGTCTCGGAAGAGATGCGGCATTAAGGGCTATTCGTAGAAGTGGTATACTATTAAGTTTCATACGAGACGTAACTCCTATGCCGCATAATGGCTGCAGACCCCCTAAAAAAAGACGTGTATAAAAATAAACATTGAAAATATTTCAAGAGAAATAAATAATTCAATGATTTGATCAAATAATATTACTATGGTTCAAGAGAAAGTAACAGTATCTAATCGGCCACTACAGTGGAAGTGTGTTGAATCAAGAGCAAACAGTAAACGTCTTTATTATGGACGCTTTCTTCTGGCTCCACTTATGAAAGGACAAGCCGATACAATAGGCATTGCGATGCGAAGAGCTTTGCTTGGAGAAATAGAAGGAACATGTATCACACGCGCAAAATCCGAGAAAATACCACATGAATATTCTACCATAGTCGGTATTCAAGAATCCGTACATGAAATTTTAATAAATTTGAAAGAAATTGTATTGAGAAGTAATCTGTATGGAACTCGCGATGCGTCTATTTGTGTCAAGGGTCCCCGATATGTAACTACTCAAGATATCATCTTACCACCGTCCGTAGAAATCGTTGATAATACACAGCATATAGCTAACCTAACAGAACCAATAACCTTGTGTATTGAATTACAAATCGAGAGGAATCGCGGATATCGTATAAAAACACCAAATAATTTTCAAAATGGAAGTTATCCTATAGATGCTGTATTCATGCCTGTTCGAAATGCAAATCATAGTATTCATTCTTATGTGAATGGAAATGAAAACCAAGAAATACTTTTTCTCGAAATATGGACAAATGGAAGTTTAACTCCTAAAGAAGCACTTCATGAGGCCTCCCGAAATTTGATTGATTTATTTATTCCCTTTTTCCATGCAGAAGAACATTTAGAAAACAATCAACACAAAGGTACTTTACCCCTTTTTAATTTTCATGGTAGATTAACGAAAACGAAAAAAGAAATAGCATTGAAATATATTTATATTGACCAATTAGAATTGCCTCCCAGGGTCTATAATTGCCTCAAAAGGTATAATATCAATACATTTTTAGACCTTTTGGATAACAGTCAAGAAGAACTTATGAAAATTCAAGATTTTCGGATAGAAGATGTAAAACATATA